TACATTTACATAAGTTTTTAACTTTCATTTTGATTCAAAATCAGTTTTATCTTTTCTCCTACCTTCAGAAAAACGAACCTCACTATCGTTAGCTTTTTCTGAAAGGTAACTATCTCAGTTTCATTTTCATATAGAATCTTTGAAAAAGACTTTCCTCTCTAAGAAAGAAAGGACTTACTATCTTTGGGATCTGATGCTACACCGCTGCTAAATACCTTAGTGGATCAACTCTATTACATAAGTTGATTCCTAACTTATATCTCATATCATGACATAAGTAAGCAGTTTTTTCTTATTGTATCGGCCCAAAATCTCACTAGTTGATCTTTACGGCGCTTCCCCTATCAATTAGATCTTTTATCTATCCATAGAATATAGTATTATAGGCATATCTATTTCTTCTTTTTTTGGCTTTTATGAAGTCTCTTTCTTTGCTACAGCTAATAAAAATCGTTGCTTTGTACGATACATATGTAGAAAGCCTATCCTCTAGTATTTACTAGCGTATTTTATCTTTCTTTCCCTCTTTCTATAGTGGAGATAGTCGCACGTAATGACAGATCACGGCCATATTATTAAAAGCTTGTGGTAAGAATGGGTTTCGTTCTAGTGCCCGGAAATAATATTCCAAAGCTTTTGTATGTTCTCCGTTACTTGTGTGGATAAGGCCTATGTTATACAGTATATAACTTCGATCATAGGGATCAATTTCGAGTCTCATAGCTTCATAATAATTCTGTAAAGCTTCCGCATAATTTCCTTCGGATTGAGCTGACATCCGTTACGGTCGTTCATTCTATTCAAAGAATCCCCGTTTCAGAACCGTACGTGAGATTTTCATCTCATACGGCTCCTCCCTTCTGTGCATAATGAATGATAATAATCCATGGAACCAAAAGAATATTGAAATATTCTCATTATGAACTGACAGGGACTAGTGTTTTTACAAGAAATCTCTAGCCAGCCTTCCTGCAAGAGGTCTTTTCTTAACACTAATTGTGTTGTTGCTAGATAGAAAAGGTTACTCCAACAATTTCTTTGTCCTCAACGCCCCCTATTTCCAGGAATTAGTCACTTCAACAGTCTTTGATGGTTATATAGGTATCCAAAGTACAAACGAGATGGATGTTTGTTGTCCCAACCATTCTTGTTAGTTCCGATCCCGATAAGGAAAGGGATAATTTATAACAAAGTTTTTTTGTTGATTCCTAGGTGTAGTGCTTCTTCCCCTATGCCGCCTATTGGTACTGATGGAGTAGGATTGACCTCTAATACAGAAAGAGAACCTATAGGTGTAACCTTTCGCTCAATACTAGATTAGAAAATGGAAGCATCTGAGGCTGCATCAATCGGGGATACACAATAGAAGGAATTGTTCTATTTCCAAACTTCACCTTCAAGAAGCGTAGATTTTTTTCAGGTTTATTTCAATAAACGCTTTTCATTTTATACCGAATCCAACCCTGCGTGCCTTTACTCGTAAGACGTAGAACACTAAATAGAATCAAATCGCACCATCTCTATAATAGGTAAATGCCTCTTTTTCCCCGGAAGTTGTCGGAATTATTCGTAATAAGATATTGGCCACAATTGAAGAGGTCTTATCAATAAAATTTCCATTTATCCGTGATCTAGGCATAGTTCGCAATCCATTCTATAATTCTTCTCATTACCTCGCGTGGGAAAAGAATCCCCAAACAAAGGAATTGTATAGGACGAAATAACATAAAAAAAGACTCGTTCTAAACATTGAATTTCTTTTTCCTACAGTATGATAACTCGAAAAGTTTTTTATTATGATTAAAAGAGGAAAAAGAATAGAATAAAAATTCTATGATAAAAATCCCATCCATTTTAATATTTCGAATTGTTATAATCGGTTGGTGGTACCTATACTGCAAAAATATGAATGGTTCGCTATTCACCCGATTTCTGGGTCATAATCATAAAATTATGTCGGAGAGATGGCCGAGTGGTTGAAGGCGTAGCATTGGAACTGCTATGTAGGCTTTTGTTTACCGAGGGTTCGAATCCCTCTCTTTCCACACCTTCGCCTAATTCAAGAGCGTTATTGACCACAATGGATCAAATAACAAGGAATTGGAGTATTCCAATAGGTAGACCTTTCTTTGAAATGAATTCTCTATTCCTAATTGGGGTGGTACGAAAAATACTGATTTAAGGGTAGCCAAGACATACAAATATCCCCGTGGACCCATTTATGATACATGAATGGGAAAAATCTCCGGAGCAAACCCCTTAGCTTCGGTCGATTTACTTCAGCGAAAAGGGGGCAAAATTCCCCGAATCCTTGCCATTTTAGTTAGGTTCAAGTCTGACGGGAATAATATTCTACGACTAGCAACTCGTTTATTTTCAAACCGACCCACTTACTATCTATTATTTGATTGACTAACCCCTTATATTGGGATGAGTGAAGAGTCAAATGTTTTGGCAATTCTTCATGGGAGGATGAATCAAGATAATTTTGAATCAGAGCTTTGGATTTTTGTTCATCCCTCGTCGTAATAATATCTCGGGGTTTGCAGCGATAACTTGGTATATCTACTATATGGCCATTAACTAAAATATGTCTATGGTTAACTAATTGCCGAGCTCCAGGAATGGTCGAAGCCATACCCAATCGAAAAAGTATGTTATCCAAACGCATTTCAAGTAATTGTAGTAAAACCTGACCAGTTGACCCTTTTGCTTTTCCGGCGATACGAACATATTTGAGTAATTGTCGCTCTGTCAGACCATAATGAAACCGCAATTTTTGTTTTTCTTCTAGACGAATACGATATTGAGACTTTTTCCCAGAACGCGATTGATTTCTAAGATCATTTCCGGGTTTAGGCCTTTTACTAGTTAGTCCCGGTAAAGCCCCCAGACGGCGTATTTTTTTGAAACGAGGCCCTCGGTAACGAGACATAAAAACTCCTTTTTTATTTAAAAATAAACCTAAATTAAGACTGAACTAAACGATAAACGAAAAAAATCTGCTGAAGTTAAGTACTGTACTACAAAGAAGAATTAGATGAATTGTATCAATATTCAGACTCTTTTGTATATATAGCAAGGTAGGCATACTTTGTCCTAATTTGTTCTGTAGAGATCTAACCAACCGCTTGAATCCGTTTTTTATTCATAGTTGGAATGGAAGTTCTTACGACATAATAGATCCGCTATTTTTGAGAAAAAGAAAGAAGTCTTTTCAATATTCCTTGAGTTCAAGGAGACATTATTAATCATGTAATAAAGTATAAAAAAGAACAAAGAGAGAAAAGCCGGCTATCGGAATCGAACCGATGACCATCGCATTACAAATGCGATGCTCTAACCTCTGAGCTAAGCGGGCTCACATAACAGAAATTGTTTTGTGCATAGGAATTCAGTCAACTACTTAGCTCTTAGCTATTCAAAATAGATAATGAATATGAATAGAGAAAAAATGAATTCTGAATAGAATATTTATAACAATAAATATAGAATATAACATAAGAATTAATATAACGATAAATAGAATGATATATGATATCAAAATTTTCAATGGGAAGAAAATTTAAATTTTTTCTTTTCCATGATTCTCTTTTAAATTTCTAATTTTTTTTATAATGAATATGATTATCAATATCTTAATTTCTAATAATTTAGAATTAAGAAAAAATATGGCATTAGAAATATAAAAGAGAATCGAACGTTCAAGTATTTCAAATCACGCGGGAAAAGTGAGAGGAAGAGAGGAATATATATGTGGTATATATCCATCCATATTGAATTGCGGATACATCAATGATAGAATCATTTCTGATTAAACCAAATATAGGTCCAGGTCCTTCAATAGAGAAATAAGGGGTAGATAAGAAAGAAAAAAATAAATATAAAGAAGAGTAAAGAGAGAAACCCTTTAGATAGATAAGCTGTATCTAATGAATTCAATGGTTAACGGTTCCAGCATAAACGAAAGAAAGAAGGGGATGGCATCCCAACGAGATCTTCGTCTCAAACTAAAAAGGGGATATGGCGAAATCGGTAGACGCTACGGACTTGATTGGATTGAGCCTTGGTATGGAAACCTACTAAGTGATAACTTTCAAATTCAGAGAAACCCTGGAATTAAAAATGGGCAATCCTGAGCCAAATCCTGTTTTCAGAAAAAATTAAGGGATTTCTGAAAGCGAGAATAAAAAAAGGATAGGTGCAGAGACTCAATGGAAGCTGTTCTAATGAATGGAGTTGACTGCGTTGGTAGAGGAATCCTTCTATTAAATTTTAATTTAAACTCCATAAAGAATGAGGGATGAACCTATATACGATACGTACGTATACGTACTGAAATATCAAAGATTCTATTAATGCCGCCCTAAATATAAATTTTTTTTACATAAAAAAAGGAATAATTTTTGTGAATCTATTCCAAGTTGAAGGAAGAATAGAAAATTCAGTGATCAAACCATTCACTCCATAGTCTGATAGATCTTTTGACGAACTGATTAATCGGACGAGAATAAAGATAGAGTCCCGTTCTACATGTCAATATCAATACCGACAACAATGAAATTTATAGTAAGAGGAAAATCCGTCGACTTTATAAATCGTGAGGGTTCAAGTCCCTCTATCCCCACAAAAAGGACCATTTTACTCCCTAACTGTTTATTTATACTTCTATTCTTTTTTCGTTTCGGCAGCGCCCCCAAATTAGCTATATTTCTTGTACTATTTCACAAAAGGATCGGAGCAGAAAAGCCTCTCTCGTATCACAAGTCTTGTGGTATATATGTAAAAAAGAAAATCTATGATCGAGGAATCCTCGTTTGAATCATTCACAGTTCACATCATTATTTTCAACTTAAAAAGTTTTCTTTTTTGAAGATTCTGGAAATTCCAGGGCCTGGGTAAGAGTTTGTAATGCTTTTTTATTCTCTTGAATTGACATATACCCAAGCCCTCTAGTAGGATGGGCATGGTGCCTCAAGAAGGGTTGGGATAGCTCAGTT